GAACTAGTAAAAATGGCAGTGATTTCAATATAAGAAGAAGATCTAATGATTTCGGTATAAAGAAAAAATACAGACATTTATGGGTTCAATGCGAAAATTGTTATGGATTAAATTATAAAAAATTTTTTAGGTCAAAAATGAATATTTGTGAACAGTGTAGATATCATTTGAAAATGAGCAGTTTAGATAGAATCGAACTTTCGATTGATCCGGGGACTTGGGATCCTATGGATGAAGATATGATCTCTATGGACTCCATTGAATTTCATTCAGAGGGGGAACCCTATAGAGATCGTATCGATTCTTATCAAAGAAATACAGGTTTAACTGAAGCTGTTCAAACAGGCATAGGTCAACTAAATAGTATTCCCATAGCAATTGGAGTTATGGATTTTAAGTTCATGGGAGGTAGTATGGGATCCGTAGTAGGCGAGAAAATCACCCGTTTGATCGAGTATGCTACTAATCTATCTTTACCTGTCATTATTGTGTGTGCTTCTGGAGGAGCGCGCATGCAAGAAGGAAGTTTGAGTTTGATGCAAATGGCTAAAATATCTTCCGCTTCATATAATTATCAATCAAATAAAAAATTATTCTATGTATCAATCCTTACATCTCCTACAACCGGTGGAGTAACAGCCAGTTTTGGTATGTTGGGAGATGTCATTGTTTCTGAACCTAATGCCTACGTTGCATTTGCGGGTAAAAGAGTAATTGAACAAACATTGAATAAGACAGTACCCGATGGTTCACAAGCGGCTGAGTATTTATTCCATAAAGGCTTATTTGACCCAATTGTACCACGTAATCCTTTAAAAGGTGTTCTGAGTGAGTTATTTCAGCTCCACGGTTTCTTTCCCTTGAATCAAAATTCAAAAAATTAATAAAGTATAGCACTAAATTCAGTTATTTGTAGCGAACAAGTATTTAGTTCATCGTAATCAAAAAAAAAACTAAAAAGAATGGTGTTTTCTTTGATGACATAAGTTCTACTTGTAATGTAATAAGAGTTAGAAGTTTCGGGTAATTACTTTTTTTTTTCCTCCAGATCTATTTTTTTATCCTACCTCTATTCATGATTAGTAATCACGAACCTTCTATCAACAGGATAAAAAAGTGAATTTTTCCCTCCGAGGAATTAGGGAAAAAAAAAAAAATTATCTGGCCTTCTTACGTATTAATATAGACAATAAAAAAAAATATCGAAATCAAAATAAAAAGAAATAAATATAAAATAGAGAATAGAAGTTATTTCTATATATATCGATAACCCCCGTTTTTTATTTTACTATGAATCCCCATTTGTTGGATGGATCGAATTAGTTAGAGTCGCAAACTCCTAATAAAATCTTTATAAACTCCTTATTAGATTAGAAAGATACAAAGAAATAAGGATGGGAGAAGAATATTAAAATATATTAATAAAGCGAATTATCATACATATTCGTGTAGAAAGATGAATAGGTACACTTATTTTATTTAGTTCTACATTCCTTGCACTTATTAACTACTTATTAACTACTTATAAATATTAATTTCTAAATATTAATAATTTATTAAATTTAATAAATTATTATATTAATTTAATATATAATTATAATATTATTATTATATATAATATAAATAATATTATTAAATTATATTATAAATATAATACAGTTTATGATATATACTTAGGATAGATATACTTAGGATAGATATACTTATCATATCATAAGATATCTTTCTCTTTCTAATAGATAGAAATATTAAATCGAGGCACCCATTCTATGACAGATCTCAACTTACCCTCTATTTTTGTGCCTTTAGTGGGCCTAGTATTTCCGGCAATTGCAATGGCTTCTTTATCTCTTCATGTCCAAAAAAATAAGATTGTCTAGATCCGATGGGACCAAATCTCATCAATTTATTTCAACACTGGATCATAATACAGATATTTATTTAGTGTAATATGGTACGATATGTGACTCTTTACGAACACAAATGAAAGAACTGTTATGCATGCGGATACATGATATCCGCATAAATGCATGTATATGCAGGTATAGCTGGTTAAATTAAAAATGGATCGGCGAATATTTTATTTAAATGGAAAGTCAATGTATCTAACAAATTACTTCTAACGGTTTACATCAGAATAGTGCTAGTTAATGAAAGTTACTTCGGGATCAAGAAAGTAAAATTCATTTGGGTTATTCTCTCAATTCCAATCGAATGCAACTGGATCTAGTAGAGTATGAATTGGCGATCAGAACATATATGGATAGAACTTATAATGGGGTCTCGAAAAACAAGTAATTTTTTCTGGGCCTGTATCCTTTTTTTAGGTTCACTAGGATTCTTAGTGGTTGGAACTTCCAGTTATCTTGGTAGGAATCTGATATCCGTATTTCCATCTCAGCAAATTATTTTTTTTCCACAAGGGATAGTGATGTCTTTCTATGGGATCGCAGGTCTATTCATTAGCTCCTATTTGTGGTGCACAATTTCATGGAATGTAGGTAGTGGTTATGACCGATTCGATAGAAAAGAAGGAATAGTGTGTATTTTTCGTTGGGGATTTCCTGGAATAAATCGTCGCATCTTCCTTCGCTTACTTATGAGAGATATCCAATCCATCAGAATGGAGGTTAAAGAGGGTCTTTATCCTCGTCGTGTCCTTTATATGGAAATCAGAGGCCAAGGAGCCATTCCCTTGACTCGTACTGATGAGTATTTTACTCCACGAGAAATTGAACAAAAAGCTGCCGAATTGGCCTATTTCTTGCGGGTACCAATTGAAGTATTTTGAAATGAACTGAAGAAAAAATTGAAAAAAAAAACTTGCAAATTTCCTTTTTAATACAACCGTCGACTCTATCTGATATTTCTCTGAAGTACGAGTTCTATAAAAAGGTATTGAACCCATGGATCTATTTCCTATTTTTGTCTAATAATTTAGATCTCGGATCTATAAGGAAAGGAATATAGAAATAGAATAAGGGTCCTTTTAGGATAAAAATGAAAAAAAAAAAGAAAGCCTGGGTCTCCCTCCCATATATTTCATCCATAATATTTTTGCCCTGGTGGGTCTCTCTCTCATTTAATAAATGTCTGGAACCTTGGTTTACTAATTGGTGGAATACCGGGAAATCCGAAACTTTTTTGAATGATATTCAAGAGAAAAACGTTCTAGAAAGATTCATAGAATTGGAAGAACTATTCCTCTTGGATGAAATGATAAAGGAGTACCCGGAGACGCATATACAAAAACTTCGTACAGGAATACACAAGGAAACGATACAATTGGTCAAAACACACAATGAATATCATCTCCATATCATTTTGGATTTCTCGACAAATATAATTTGTTTCGCTATTCTAAGTGGTTATTTTATTCTGGGTAATGAGGAACTTGTCATTCTTAATTCTTGGATTCAGGAATTCCTCTATAACTTAAGTGACACAATAAAAGCTTTTTTGATTCTTTTAGTTACTGATTTATGGATCGGATTTCATTCGACCCATGGTTGGGAACTAATGATTGGTTCGGTCTACAACGATTTTGGATTGGTTCATAACGATCAAATTATATCTAGTCTTGTTTCCACTTTTCCAGTTATTCTAGATACAATTGTGAAATATTGGATCTTCTATTATTTAAATCGTGTATCTCCTTCACTTGTAGTCATTTATCATTCAATGAATGAATGAAGAACTCATTTGATCTCCTGATATCAATCAAATCAGAATCTTTCTTCGTATATAAAGAAAACATTTTCAATCTTACTTAATTCTTTATACTTCTAGTTCTTCAAGGTATTCGTCCTATATTCCAGTACAATTATCCCAGTACAATGACAGACTCGTGTATAGGGAACTATACTAGCTACCTATCTAATTTATTGTAGAAATTCCGGGATCAATGATTGGACATGCAAAATAGAAATACTTTTTCTTGGGTAAAGGAACAGATGACTCAATCGATTTCTATATCGATCATGATATATGTAATAACTCGGGCATCTATTTCAAATGCATATCCCATTTTTGCGCAGCAGGGTTATGAAAACCCACGAGAAGCAACTGGACGAATTGTATGTGCCAATTGCCATTTAGCTAATAAGCCCGTGGATATTGAAGTTCCGCAAGCCGTGCTTCCTGATACTGTATTTGAAGCAGTTGTTCGAATCCCTTATGATATGCAACTGAAACAAGTTCTTGCTAATGGTAAAAAGGGGGCTTTGAATGTAGGGGCTGTTCTTATTTTACCCGAGGGATTCGAATTAGCCCCCCCCGATCGTATTTCTCCCGAGGTGAGAGAAAAGATGGGAAATCTGTCTTTTCAGAGTTATCGTCCCAATAAAAGAAATATTCTTGTGATAGGTCCTGTTCCCGGTCAGAAATATAGTGAAATCGCCTTTCCCATTCTTTCCCCCGACCCTGCTACGAGGAAAGACGTTCACTTCTTAAAATATCCCATATATGTAGGTGGGAACAGAGGAAGGGGTCAGATTTATCCTGATGGGAGCAAGAGTAACAATACAGTCTATAATGCTACATCAGCAGGTATAGTAAGCAGAATAGTACGTAAAGAAAAAGGAGGATATGAAATAACCATAGTTGATGCATCGGATGGATATCAAGTGGTTGATATTATACCTCCAGGACCAGAACTTCTTGTTTCAGAGGGTGAATCCATCAAGCTTGATCAACCATTAACAAGCAATCCCAATGTAGGAGGGTTTGGTCAGGGAGATGCAGAAATAGTGCTTCAAGATCCATTACGTGTCCAAGGCCTTTTGTTCTTCTTGGCATCTGTTATTTTGGCACAAGTTTTTTTGGTTCTTAAAAAGAAACAGTTTGAAAAGGTTCAATTGTATGAAATGAATTTCTAGGTCCAGAAATTCCTTAACATCAAGTTGGTAAAAAGCAACAAATTTTTGTTGATCGATACTTATGTATGATCAAAAAATTCTGTAAACCTTTTTGTTTATACTGTTTTTGTTTTGTTTGTGGGA